AATGGATCAATCGTTGAATTCGTTTCAATTGAGAGATTAAATCCGGTATAAATATTAGAAAGGGCGGAAACCCCATCTTCGCAAACATGAATAGATATATCTTTATTTTACAATTTTTCACAAAAAAGATTTATGCGGAAGGATTTGTCTTTGATGAAAAGTTTTCTATTTTTAGAGTTCAATTTTTTAATAATTTTAATTCAATGTAGATACCTATCCAAAATAATATGAATGACTCACTATTAACTCGGTTTTTTGGCCATAATCATTATGTAGGAGAGGTGGCCGAGTGGTTCAAGGCGTAGCATTGGAACTGCTATGTAGACTTTTGTTTACCGAGGGTTCGAATCCCTCTCTTTCCGTACTCTTCACCTAATTCACCAATGTTACTGACTGCAATGCATCAAATAAGAATGTATACTCCAACAGTTAGACCTTTCTTTTCTTTGATATCGATTATGTATTCCTAATCCAAATCTTCTGTGGTACGAAAAATACTGGGCAAAATGGACAAGGAATGAAAATACCCTACCGATCTATGATACATGAATGAGATCAAAATCCCCAGATCAAACCCCTTACCTTACTTACCCCGGGTCCCTTTACTTAAGCCAAAATGGAGAGGTCAAAATTGTCCGAACCCTTGTTATTTTAGTTGGGGTTAAGTCTGACGAGAGTAATATTCTACAACTAGCAATTCATTTATTTTCAAACCGACCCATTTACTATCTATTATTTGATTGACGAATCCTTCATATTGGAATGGGTGAAGAGTCAAATGGTTTGGCAACTCCTCGCGGGGGGATGAATCAAGATAATTTTGAATCAGAGCCCTAGATTTTTGCTCATCCCTCACTGTAATAATATCTCGGGGTTTACAGCGATAACTTGGTATATCTACTATACGACCATTAACTAAAATATGTCTATGGTTAACTAATTGGCGGGCTTGAGGAATAGTCGAAGCCATACCCAATCGAAAAAGGATGTTATCCAAACGCATTTCAAGTAATTGTAGTAAAACCTGACCTGTTGATCCTTTGGCTTTTCCGGCGATACGAACGTATTTAAGTAATTGTTGTTCTGTAAGACCATAATGAAAGCGCAATTTTTGTTTTTCTTCTAAACGAATACGATATTGAGATTTTTTTCCGGGGCGCGATTGGTTTCTAAGATCGCTTCCGGCTCTAGGCTTTTTACTAGTTAGTCCCGGTAAAGCCCCCAGACGACGGATTTTTTTGAAACGAGGCCCTCTGTAACGTGACATAAAGACTCCTTATTTTTTATGAAATTTCATAAAACAAAATTAAAACTAAACTAAAATATGATAAATTAATCGAAATTTACTGAAGTATTGTATTACAAAGACTAATTAGAGGAATTGTATCAATATCCGGACCTTATTGTATATAAATAATTGTATTATATAAATAAAAAGAATTTCAAATAATAATAAAAAAAATTCAGGGTTCTTTTCTTGATTGATTTGTTCTACAGAGACCGAACTCCTCCAATCCCATTTTTATTCATAATTGGAAGTTCCTACGAGATGATAGGGTGACCCTTGGGAAAAGGGAAAGAAGTTTTTCGCTTTGATTTCACATTATCAATTATGTAAAAAATAAAAAATCAAACAAACGGAGAAAAGCCGGCTATCGGAATCGAACCGATGACCATCGCATTACAAATGCGATGCTCTAACCTCTGAGCTAAGCGGGCTCACATAACAGAAATTGTATACGTATACTAATTTAGTAAACTACTGAGATATTAACTGTTCATTCTTAGCTATTTCATAAGAAATATGATATATAGAAAAATAGAAATATCAAAAAAAAAATAAGGAAGAATAGAAAATAGAATTTTAGAATTTCCAAACATATTGGATATTTGAATATTATAGAACATACCTATTAATATAGCGATATTATTAAATATCGCGATATAAAATTTTGATCTATTTCTCAAATATATGTTTATCAATAATAAATATCTTAATTAGCTTAATTAGATGGTAAGATTTTTTGACTATTCTATGTTTACTATTTTTTATTACATAATTTTATTATATTTCATATATATTTTATATATAGATCATATATATTTTATATATAGAAATATATATATTTCATTTTAATTTAATTTGAAAATATATTTTCATATTTCATTTTAAATAAAATTGAGTAAAGTAAAGTAATGTAATTAAGTTTAGAATCTTATTCTATTTCTATATTTATTGTATATTACAATCTTATAATATTATTATTTATTATATATAATTCGAAATAATTTCATATTTAATTAATAAATAATTTTATTTTGAATTCTCTTCTAATTCGAAATTAAAGGAATGGTTAGTTATAGCCATTTTATTAGTTTTAGTTATGGCTATTAATTTAATTTAAAATTAATAATACTCAAATCTTCCTTTTCGTTTTTTTGTTATGTTATAATGTTTTTTTTTTGTTATGGTATAGAAGGCCTGCCCTAAGAATAACAT